AAAGTTAAAGGATTACTTCGTTCTTGATAGTTATTTACTTAATCGGTGAATAGAAGTATACTCTGGATCGGAATCGTGGGAAGTACTCCTTTATCATTTCTACCAATTTAAAGCCCCAATTTTAATTCTTTTTATACACAGAAAAATACACTTACAAAATCTCTATTACGAATCCTTAGTGTACATTAGTGTTCCTAGCTATCCACTCATTTTTATGAATCTACTTTTGGTAATACATACGTAGTAAAAACCTCATAAAGTTGATCCTTTGAACCCGCTTCAAGTCATGATGACTAGTCAATCAATCTTGGGGTAAAGAGTCTCTAATACTTATGTTTACTTTTCTTAACTCTTGTACATAGAAAATGAGATTCAATCTTTTACTGCAAATTTAGAAGCCGTTTCTTTCACTCATATAACTATCTAGTTTCCTTCATCAACCCCCGAATAATGAATAAAAAAAATAGAGATTCAACTCATGGCACTTCCTTCCTAGAAAGAGAAGCAGTCGGGGGAATTTTATGTCTTAACGAATCACACGTAGAGATATTGATAACACACATAGAGTTAATGGTATTTCATAACTAATTGATTGAGCAGCAGCTCGTAGACCACCTAAAAAAGAATATTTATTATTTGAGCCATATCCTGACATAAGAAGGCCGACAGGAGCAATACTTGAAATAGCAATCCATAAAAAAACACCGATACTGAGATCGGCTAGAACAAGGTGATACCCAAAAGGAATTACTAAATAACTTAATAAAATTGATATGACTGCTATAGATGGTCCAATACTGAATAAACGAGTATCTCCTCTAGATGGAAGAAGATTCTCTTTTAAAAGTAATTTGGTACCATCTGCTAGAGCTTGAAGAATTCCCAAAGGTCCTGCGTATTCAGGACCAATACGTTGTTGTATACCTGCAGATATTTCTCTTTCTAACCAAACAATTACTAATACACCTATTGTGATTCCTAATACAGGAGTAAAAATAGGGATAAGCATCCATATGATTCCATAGACCTCTTTTAAGGATTCCAATCTAGAAAAAGAATTGATAGCTTGTACTTCTGTTGTATCAATTATCATTTTAACGATCAACTTCTCCCATAATGATATCTATACTACCTAGTATCGTCATAATATCAGCCAATTTCATTCTTTTAACTAACTGAGGAAGAATTTGCAAATTAATAAACCCCGGTGGGCGAATTTTATATCGCCAAGGAAAAACACCCTTATCTCCTATCAGAAAAATTCCCAATTCTCCCTTTGGTGCTTCCACTCTTGCATAAAGTTCTTGCTTCGACAATTCAAAAGTCGGAGAAGGTTTTTTACTAATGAATCGATAATCAAACTCATTCCATACAGTATCTTTTACTCTATCAAAGCGGCGGATTTCTAAATTTTCATAGGGCCCTCCAGGAATTCCTTCTAGGGCCTGTTGAATTATTTTTATGGATTCTGTCATTTCACTGATTCGTACTAAATAACGAGCTAAAGAATCCCCCTCTTTTTGCCATTGGACTTCCCAATCAAATTCGTCGTAACACTCATAATGATCAACTTTACGAAGATCCCATTGTATTCCGGAAGCTCGTAGCATTGGTCCCGACAAACCCCAATTTATTGCTTCCTCTCCACCAATAATGCCTACTCCTTCAACTCGTTCTAAAAAAATGGGATTCCTTGTAATAAGCTTTTGATATTCAGCAATTCCTGTTAAAAAATAATCGCAAAAATCCAAACATTTATCTATCCAGCCATGAGGTAAATCAGCAGCGACTCCGCCAATACGAAAAAAATTGTGCATCATTCGCATACCGGTGGCAGCTTCGAATAGGTCATATATCAATTCTCTTTCTCGAAAAATATAGAAGAAAGGAGTCTGTGCCCCAATATCTGCCATAAAAGGGCCAAGCCATAACAAATGCGAAGCTATACGACTTAACTCCAACATAATGACTCTGATATAACTGGCCCTTTTAGGGACTTGAATATTGCCTAACTGCTCTGGCGCATTTACAGTTATTGCTTCTGTGAACATAGTAGCTAAATAATCCCAACGTGTTACATAAGGCAAATATTGTATAATTGTTCGATTTTCCGCAATTTTTTCCATACCTCTGTGTAAATAACCCAATATTGGTTCACAGTCAATAACATCTTCACCATCTAAAGTAACAATGAGTCGAAGAACACCATGCATTGATGGGTGGTGAGGTCCCATATTGACTATCATGAGGTCTTTTCTTGTAGCTGGTACAGTCATAGGTTTTTCCTGATTCATTCTTCCATGAATTGCTGAAAGCGAAAAGAAGTTCACCAAACTTTAAGCCAATAATTCAAACTAACTCTTCAAATTAACGAGTTTTTCTCTCTCGAATATCCAACTGCCCTATTAATTCTTTATAACGTGCTCTATTTTTTTTTGACAAATAAGCCAGCAGCCGTTGACGTTTTCCGAGAATTTTCCGCAGACCTCTTTGAGATAAATAGTCTTTTTTGTGCAATTCCAAATGTGAAGTAAGCCTCCGTATCTTGTTGGTGAAACTTACTACTTGAAATTCAACAGATCCTCTGTTTTCTTTGTTTTCTTCTTGTTCTTGCAAAATAATTGAAATAAATGAATTTTTTACCATAAAAGAATTTCACACTCCCCTTTTTACAGACAGATATTTATTTTATTGATCAGTAATAATAATGTCACAAATTTTAATGTAGTATATACAATAATTATAATTTCTTTATACATTCCTAGTTTTTTCAATTATTAATCAATCCGATTTTTGAGTTCATTTGTATAGTGATACAAAAAGACGATACCAAATAGTTTAGTCCGAAGATTTGATTGATTAATTTATTCTGTTGATTAATTTATAGCTTTAATTTAATTGATACCCCATTTTCCTTAATATTCACGTATCCTAGACTGGGATGTAAGACAGCGCATATGCGCATCGGGTTGCTTGCATATAACATGGTCGCGGACAGAAGAAAAAATGAAAAAAAAAAATGAAAAATATCATTGATAGAACAATAGAATATATAGGAAACTCAAAATTTTTAATCAGGGATACATATATATCCTTAACATACTGAAGCGGCTCCCATTATTGGTATCAAACCAATAGCGATTCATACAAGCTAAATCTTCTAATCGATAATTAGGCCAAAAAAAGAACTTTAATTTATTTAATTCATTTTTTTTTCTGTCAAAAATTTTACTTTCCTCCAAAAATTGACTCCAGTTTTTTATCTTGTTTTCCTTGCAAAATAAATTATTTCTATGCACACCATTCTGATTCTTTAAATTCAAATTGAAAGAAATTAGAATTCTCAATTCTCTACGACGTCTAGACGAGAAAATTTTTTCAGGAACAAGCAAATCTAAATTATTTTTGTCTCCATTTAGAGTTTTTATTTTATGTCTTGAAATGGATTCATCAAAAGTATTCTTAGCAACATTTTTGGGGTTTCGGTATCTTTGATTACTTTGGTGCTTACTTTTATGAACCAAGGAAATACCTATGATTTGATACATAAAAAACTGTCCGTCATTTTTGACAGATAGACGGGCAGGTTCCATAATTAATATTCCCTTTTTCGTTAATTGTGTAAGATTTAAACGCCTCCTCATTATATCCAGATTCATTTCTTTCCTTTGAATATAGGATATAGTAATTTTTCTTACATTTATGAGGCTAACCAGCAGACCATATATCTGGATATTATTCAGCATTTTTTGATTCAATTGATTCAAACGTCCAGTCCATCTTAATTGCAAAGGAAAATCTCCTTTAAGGAATATTTTTAGTTTTTCAATGGATTCTAAAAAATATTCTTCAATATTGTTTTGATTCTTTAATTCAAAATATTGTTTTGAATTTGATGGGCTAAAATTAAAAAAAAACTCATCCTCCTCTTGTTTTCCCTTGATATTTTGATTTTCAATAAAATTTGGATTTATATTCAAATTAAAAAGAAGTAAGTTGCTTGGGATAAACCAAGGTTTCTCTTTATATTTATGATAAAGTATCACAAACTCTGGAAAGAAAAAAACTTTCGGATTCGATATGAGGCGATTTAAGATTAAGAATTTTTCATTCATTCCCATCCAATCAAAAGACATTCCCATCCAATCAAAAAAGACCTTTTTGTAATTGATTTCAGAATTTGAATCAATTGGAAGATAAAAAAGACCATTACCTTTATTATTAAGTTTATCCCGGATTTGGTCTTTTTTAGGTTCAACCTCAATATTTGTACTAAATTTCCAACCCAAATATTTTCTATCTGTATTTTTTTCCCTATCTATAATATCACTTTTTCCTAGATCATTCTTGATAGGAATATTCTTGAGTATGCTAAAAATTTTTTCGTTATTTCTGTTGGAATTTTCTTGATTCTTATTTGTTTCTAATGATGATCTATAAATAGAGGCCTTCTTCTTAGTTTCAGAATGAATATATATATATTTATATGATAAAAGATCATATCTATAGTTTTTTTGAAAATTCTCCTCTTTATTTCGTAATAAATAGACTTTCAAATTTTGTTTTTTTTTTGAATCAAATAATTGGTCTTTTTCATAGGAATACCGTTTATTTAAATCCTTATTTTGAGACGTATGACATTGATTTAGTCCATTTCTCCATTTTTGTGGGACTAATCTAGACCATGTAATCTGCGATAAATCGTATTGATAATGACCTCTTAACCAGTTTTTCCATGGATTCATTGCATTATTTGGAAGTTTCTTATGTCTTACTTCGGAATCAAATATTCCTTGTCTTCCAAAAAGATCTTTTATTTCATTCTTAAGAAAAAAAGAAGGTCCATTATATTGAAGAAGAGATCTTAACTTATTGAAGTTAATAACTTGGGTTTGTGATAATTTTAAAAATACATATTTTTGTGACAAGTAAGATAAATTTAAAAAAATATGTGACTTCCGCTTACTATTTCTAAGATTATCAAAAGCCTTTTTTATAGT